GGTCAAAGATTACGTGAATTACTTAAACAATCTCAATCCGCCCCTCTTACCGTGGAAGAACAAATAATGACTATTTATACTGGAACGAATGGTTATCTTGATTCATTAGAAATTGGACAAGTAAGGAAATTTCTCGTTGAATTACGTAATTACTTAAAAACAAACAAACCTCAATTCCAAGAAATTATATCTTCGACCAAAACATTTACTGAGGAAGCAAAAATCCTTTTGAAAGACGCTATTCAGGAACAGTTGGAACGCTTTCTGCTTCAGGAACAACCATAAAGAAATTAATCCCTTTTTCCAATTTTCTTGATCTAGAAAAAGAAGATGGCAATAAATTGCGTCCAATAGGATTTGAACCTATACCAAAGGTTTAGAAGACCTATGTCCTATCCATTAGACAATGGACGCCTTTCATTACGATTTTTTTTTTTTATTTTTACTTTTATATCTCTTATTCGGGAAAAAATAGAAATAGAATAGGGTTTTTTGTGATAGAATCAGGATAATTGTCTATTCAATTCAATAATGCAGTCATTCATTCTGCATTCGATTTCATTGAATTCTATTGCTATATTTATTTACTTTTCTATTTAATATAGAAAAGTAAATAAATTATAATATATATATATATATATATAAATATATATATATATTAAATAGAAAAAAACGAAAAAGCGGGTAGCGGGAATCGAACCCGCATCGGTAGCTTGGAAGGCTAGGGGTTATAGTCGACGTCAACTCAGGGTTTTTAACGTCTCTAATTCAAAACCGAACATGAAACTTTGGTTTCATTCGGCTCCTTTATGGAAGATGGAGAAATTCCATGATCTAAGCTGTGAACGAAAAAAAAAAAAACAACAACAAAATTTGACCCATAACATCTATGTCAGCTTTTCTATCTTGAATAGATTCAAGACGGCTCGCTTTATAGATGATCCCTCTATAAGAGGAAGATTAGAAAAATCTTTCTAGTTAGTTCGTTCTCTATTTCTATTGGAGAGAATCCTGAGGAAAAGTCTTCTTTTCTACCGAGCTAAACGAATATGTTGATGTCTATAGTAAACCAAAGTCATCATTTTATAGCTATTTTACTTCCATTTTCCCTCGACAAATAAAAAAAAAGAAGATTTAGTTACGATTAGAATTTTTTTGACTTTCCTTATCCATGGATCTTTTACTCATACTCATTCAATTGGAAGTATTGATCCAATTCAATCAAAATTCTGTTTCGTAATTTCAGAATCCAATTTGAATTTCAATTTGGATAAAAATCACGAGAATGTGGATTTGTCCTCGAACTTGTCATTGCGAGGTAAAGGGTTAAATCCTTTTTAAGAAATGAAGTTTTTGTTCGGAATACAAAGAAAACCGAAGGACCCCTTAACTATTAGGGGATTCATATAACGAATCTCACTTTTACCACTAAACTATACCCGCTACAATGTCATTATTGTATAGAAATGGGTTTTTGTCGAACAAAAAAGAATTGTGGCGGTATCAGAAAAAATCCTGAAATTTAGAGTGTTGATGCCTTTTGTCCGGTGACTCTCATTTTTACTAAAAAGGCTGATTTAAATAACCTATTCTATCTTTTTTTGCTGGAGGGGTTTGGACCGATTAGGGTTTGATAAAATAACTTCAGTTATAACATAAAAATAACTGATGGAAGAATCCACGTTTAAAAAATTTAACCCCCCTTTTTCAAGTAAAGAATTTCTCAAACAAAAAGGAAAGGATCTTTTAAATTATCCTTTTTTTTTACGTCTAGTTTCTAGTTTTAGGAATTAGTTCCAACTATATACTATATCTAGTAATCTAGTAAAAAAAAAAAGAATAGTCCCTTTTAGACTAAAGTATTTTGAAAAGGCCCGGCTAGGTACTAACCCGGCCAGGCCATGGGAATGAAAAAGCCCTTACTCTTACTTTATAAAAAAAGAATGGGGTTGCGGTTAAACCGCCTTTAGACCCATATAATAAAATAATAAAGGAAAAATAAAGAAGAAATACTCTTTTCAATCCTTACCTTATACATGTTAAGTAATGTAACATAGTACTTATTCTTTTTCAACTGGAGAGATGGCTGAGTGGACTAAAGCGTCGGATTGCTAATCCGTTGTACGAGCTATTCGTACCGAGGGTTCGAATCCCTCTCTTTCCGTTTCCGTTGAATTTATCTTTTTGTTTTCTTTAATATTTATCGGAAAGGAAATACTTTTTATTTTCTTATAGTCAAATTCCTAGTTAAAGGAGTAAATTGAAAAAATTCTAAGAAAATATTAAAATATAAAATAAAGCAAACGAAAGGAAAAAGTCTTATCCCATTTTTTAGTCTTCTCGTCCAGGATTACGGCCTGGATCATTAGATAGGAATCCGAAGATGAAGAGAGAAACAAAGAATATAACTACTGTGTAAACGAAGAGTTTGAGAGTAAGCATTACACAATCTCCAATATCATTTTTTTTTTTTTGTAAAAAAGAGAATAGATTCGCCATTTTTATACCCCATATTCTAACTATTTTGATACTAAGAAATGAAGCAGTTTCAAAAAAAAAATGAATTTTCATAAATTCAGTTGTAATATTTGGAAGAAGACTCTTTCATTACCAAAAGTCTCTTTAATATCCAAAACCAAAATAGTTAATTGGTGGGTAACCCACTAGAGTTTTTCACCGGAAAAGGGTCAGAATGCAGAAATGAGGTGATCCAGCTTTAGAGCAACTATTCAAATTTGCACCAAGAGCTCAGCCCTTATCAATTGTTAGTTTTTTTTTATTGAATAAAGCATGCATTTTTCTAGAACAGTATTATATTTAATATCTCAGCGAAAGCTTACAGCAGCTTGCCAAACAAAGGCTAAGAGAAAAAATAGCAGAGGTATAACTGGCATAAGATCTACAATTGGATTTAAAAAGGCGTAGGCCTCAGGTAATTTGGCAAATAAAAAATGAATCGAATAAAGGTCAGAATTAAGACAGATACCGCTCAAACTGAAGATATTAAGCATAACAAAAGTTTTTTGTTCTTGGAGATAATTGCTTTTTGATTGAGTTATTGATATAAGGGAAAATGAAGAAAGTAAAATAGACTCAAAAACTCTTATTTTTCTTTGAACTTACCCAATAAAAAATCCTTCTATTTTCAATTCAAAATAGAAGAAATTCAAATTTCATACAATATCTTATATCTTAATTAAATTATATGTAATGATCAATCCATTTTTATATAATTCTATATCGGCACGTGTTTAAAATTATCCATTCCATAGAAATTTTGGCTGGAATTGACGAACAACCACTACTAACACTAATCTTTATTAGTGAAGAATCTAAATAGAAGTGGGGCGTGGCCAAGTGGTAAGGCAACGGGTTTTGGTCCCGCTATGCGGAGGTTCGAATCCTTCCGTCCCAGAGGATATGGATTATATGCAACTAAAGAACGCTTTTTTTTTTCTAAACTATCATTTATTTACAATAACAGAGTAATAGCCTATTGGATAGAATTTGGTTCTTCTTTCTACTTTGTTACTAATACTAATTCTTTTATGAACCATATCTTTTTTACAAACTTAATTGAGTTCAAATGACACCTATATTTTTTATTCAGGCAGGTATAAGTAACATAAATTACACTAGTTTGAATAAAAAAAAGAAGTTGTACAGTCCTTTCATCATAGGCACATGCTCTTTGATATTCATACTGAAGATAAGTACTTAGAAAAAATGGATTTTTCTATCTCAGGATAGGCTGAAAACATGTGCTATATTCAAATAATGATGTCGAAGTAGGAAATGTGTTTTCAATATTTTTCCTGTGAGTTCTCGGTACTGGAAGAGGCGGATTCATTACAAAGAACTCGTTTATTCATGTTATTTTTATTCTATTTTTATTGTAGAATTCTATTCTTCTATAATTATATAAAAATAATACAATATTTATATACAATAAAATTTGGAATTTAAATAGGGGATTTAAGGTGAATTCTTAGTGAGGACTTCCTTCGAAAAGAATTTCGCCACCCATATACACGTCAAATAGATTACTATATACGGAGTACTGACCAAACCAATGACTACTCATGATTCCATTTCTAAACTATAGGATGTTATGGTAAAACTTCGTTTGAAACGATGTGGTAGAAAGCAACGTGCGACTTGAAGGACATGATCAGCTGTGGATTCTTACATCCGTCATTTTAGATCGCAATGAAGGTGCCCTTGGCTCGACATCTTTTGTTCTGTTCTATTACTCTCAACTGTAATTCAAATAGTACATAATATGATGGAGCTCGAGTATAAAGTATTGATTGATTTCTTAGGGGCAAGAATCTAGGGTGAGTGCCAATGAATAAGTTGGAACAACTTCGTAAGTGTATCTTCAAGATATAAATCGAAAGGATCGAATTCGAACATGCCGTTTTTTTCGAATTGGTAAAACTCTTTTGATCCAAAGTGTATAAAGCGGGAATCAAGCATTCGAATGATTCTTTGATATAAGAAATCATAAAAAAGGGTATGTTGCTGCCATTTTGAAATGATTAAGGGTCACCGAAGTAATGTCTAAACCCACGGATTCACAGTAAAGATAAAACATCTTGGAACAAGGAAAGACTTTTTTCAATTGTCTTAATAACTAGAGAAGAATAAAAAACTTCTAAACGAGACAGAAAGAGGTTAGAGACCACTCAATAACTGAAATGCCTAAGGCCATTCTTTGAACTATTTGAGAGTTATCTAACTTGAGTTATGAGTACGAATGCCTTTTTTGTTTTTTTTTTGAAAACAAGAGAGGGCTTTATTTTGATTCTATTTAATTATTTTAGGGATCCACGTGGCATTTAAATTATAGAATTTCAAATCATTTTTTCTTGAGCCGTACGAGGGGAAAACTTCTTATAAGGTTCTGGGGGGGGTATTACATCTATCCCAATAAGCCGTTTATCGAATTGTTGCAATTGATGTTCGAGCCCGAAGAGAAGGAAGAGATCTTCGTAAAGTGGGTTTTTATGATCCGATAAGGAATCAAACCCATTTAAATGTTCCTGCTATTCTCTATTTCCTTGAAAAGGGGGCTAAACCGACAGGAACTGTTCATGATATTTCAAAGAAGGCAGATGTTTTTAGGGAACTTTTTCTTAATCAATCCAAATTAAAGAACTAAAAAAAAAGAGTGTGGGTATGACTCGGATCTAATCTAATTTTTTATATCTTTTCGTTACTATATCTCTTTCTTACTCTAATCAGAACCGATTTTTTATTGTTCCTCTAAAATCACATGATAAGAACGAAAATACCTTGTATTGGTATTTTGATAGAAAAATCTTCAAATGAATAGAATAGCTCAAGAACTTGGATTTAGAAATAGAAAATTATGATATTCCCTTTAATTGGATGGTTTTCTTTGGAGTTCTAAAGGACGAGATTAAACTTCCTTATGTCAACTTCTATTGATTAATTAATTCCAATATATTTATATTTTTCCTATTTGCTTTTTCCATTTCGTTTTTATCTATCTATTATCTATGTAGATAATCCATGTAGTGCCAATCCAACACAAGTCCTTCTTTTTTTCTTAGTAATTTAGATTAGAATGGAATTTCTTGTCGTTTTTGTATTGTATTTTTTTCTCAACATTTATCTTGACAACAGTCTATCGAACAAATATAATTAGATCGTGTATAAAAAGAAAAGAATCCATTTATCTTCGTTCCATAGATTTAGGTTTTTCTTTCCTTCATTTTTTATTAGTTTTTAGTTCAATGTTTCGATTGTGTCATGCAATCTTTAGTTTGGTTTTGACTGGATTTATAGACTTTTTTGGCTTGGGGTTGCTAACTCAACGGTAGAGTACTCGGCTTTTAAGTGCGACTAGGATTTTTTACACATCTGGATGAAGCAAGGGATTCGTCCATACCGTCGGTAGAGTTTGTACGACCACGACTGATCCTAAATGGGAATGACTGGAAAAAATAGCATGTCGTATCAATAGAGAATTCTAAAACTATTTCATTCTTAAAAGCTTGCTCCTGATTTTAATTCTTGGAGCAAACAAAAAAAAAAATGAATTGAAAGTTGGGTCAGGTGAATAAATGGATAGAGCCTTTTGGCTCCAATTGTAGGGAAATAAAAAGCTACGTGCTTATGTTCGTAATTTGAACGACTACCCGATCTAATTATACGTTAAAAATATATTAGTGCCTGCTACGGGAAAGGCTGCGCCCATGAATGGATTATCCATTAAAAAAAATCCTAACTATTCCCCCTTTTAGAGTGGGGATGACTGTGTAAAAGAAGCCGTATATTGATAAATATCCATTTTCCAAAATCAAAAGAGCGATTAAGTTGAGAAAATAAAGGATTTCTAACCACCTTCTTAATCCTATAATGAATCTAAATTTTTTATATGGAAAAGAGAGGATAGAGAGTCCGTTGATGAGTTTACTTATCTCCGAGGTTTTTCTTTTTTATATTCCTCTAATACCTTGTTTTGACTGTATCGCACTATGTATCATTTGATAATCCAAGAAATGCATTATCTTTTATTCAAATCGAATTTCCATTTTAAATGGAGGAAGTTAAAGGATCTTTAGACCTCGATAAATCTCGTCAACATGACTTCCTATATCCACTTATCTTTCAAGAGTATATTTCTGCATTTGCTCATGATCATAGGTCCGTTTTGTTGGAAAATGGGGATTATGACAAAAAGTGGAGTTTTCTACTTCTTAAACGTTTAATTAATCAAATGTATCAACAGAACCATTTAGCTCTTTTTACTAATGGTTCTAACCAAAATGCATTTTGGGGGCACAATAAGAATTTGTATTTTCAAATGCTATCAGAAGGTTTTTCAGTAATTATAGAAATTTTATTTTCCCTACGACTAGAATCTTCTTTCGAAAGGAAAGAAATAGTAAAATTTAAAAATTTACGCTCAATTCATTCTTTATTTCCTTTTTTAGAAGATCAATTGGTACATTTAACTTATGTGTCAGATATAGAAATAACCCCTCCCACCCATCTTGAAATATTGGTTCAAACCCTCCGCTACTGGGTGAAAGATGCTTCTTCGTTACATTTAGTACGCTTCTTTCTTTACAAGTATGATAATTGGAATAGCCTTATTACACTAAAGAAGTCCATTTCCCTTTTTTTAAAAAGGAATCCAAAATGCTTCTTGTTCCTCTATAATTCTCATGTATGTGAATCCGAATACATCCTCGGTTTTCTTCGTAACCAGTCGTTTTATTTACGATCAACATCGTTTGGACTCTTTTTTGAGCGAATCCATTTCTATGGAAAAATAAAAAAACCTTTTGTAGAAGTCTTTTCTATTCAAACCAAGCTAGGGTTGTTCAAGGATCCTTTTATTCATTATGTTAGGTATCAAGGAAAAGCCTTTTTGGGCTCAAAAGGCACGCCTCTCCTGATGAGTAAATGGAAATATTACCTTATCAATTTATGGCAATGTCATTTTTACGTGTGGGTTCAACCCGG